TCCTAAAAAGAGTTTTCCTTGGACTACGAAGGGGGAAGGATGAAAGCGAGTCGGTATGCTAATTCCTCACCCACAAATCAGCCCTTCCCATAGGTTATTTTCTCAACAAATACATAATTGTAGGAGTTACATTTTGATATAATTTGAAAAAGCAAACGACAAGTCCAAGTTAATAAAATATGAAAAATCTGTATTTTTCATATTTCTAAGATTAAACAAAAGGATTCGCAAATAAAAGTGCTAATGCTACAACCAGCCCATAAATTGTTAAAGCTTCCATAAAAGCTAGACTAAGCAATAAAGTACCTCGGATTTTTCCCTCAGCCTCGGGCTGTCTCGCGATACCCTCTACAGCTTGACCCGCAGCAGTCCCTTGGCCAACTCCAGGTCCAATAGAAGCAAGCCCTACGGCCAATCCAGCAGCAATAACGGAAGCGGCAGAAACCAGTGGATCCATGAGAAGTTCCTCGTACCAAAAAAAAAATGGTTAATGATACAATCAAGCAATAAATTATGACTTAATTATTCCATCACTAGGATTCATCCAGTCAAAGTAACTAAGAACTTCGAGTTGAGGTAATATAATCAAATTAATAATTGAATAATTAGAACTACTTCGATCTATCTTTTTTTGTTTCGATCCATAGAGTCTTTGTGAACCCGTACGACTTCCGTTCTTCCATTTATTGGTTCCAAATGGTTATTTGAATTCTTCCATCTTCATCTTTTCTTGATTTCATCTGTTTATTCATTCAATTCCCAGTCATAATTAGATGAAAGGACTTCTATTTGAATCCCTATCTTCATTTTCACAGCAATAGGGCAAATGAAATCTATCTTTTATAACTAGTCAATATCTAAATCACATATACACGTCTTTCTTACATAACGTAAACCAACCAGTCATTCATCTTAGATTCAATCAGATTCAAGAATCAATCGTCGAAACATCTACAAGAATTGACTTATTGCCATTGAATTCCATTACATATACCCGGTTCGACCCCGCCCTCTTCGAAGCAACCCATTTTTTGATCAATCCCCCTTTTTGAAAATGTCTTTCTCCCTTTTCTATTCCCCCCGGATACAATCAAATGGACAAATTGATTGGGCAAATCATTGCATAGAAATATCATTATTTGATCGATCTAAGTTCATGCAGTTTATTGTTTATTAATATTTTTTTTGTTAATCATTGAATCAAATTAACTGAAACCAGAATTATTTCGCCTTTTTATTTAATCACACGTTGTAAACATATACTACAAGAATTCTTTTTCAAAATTTAAATTGTTCAAATAAGAATTTGAATAGGCTGACCAACATAAAGCAAATATTCATTGAGGGGAGGTATGAGATTAAATAGATGAAAAGGGAATTTTAGGAAAAATATATTTTCTTTTCGTTTTTTTAGTTTTAAAACTCTCTAATATCGTAATTTTGGGGCTATTACTCTAGAAGATCGTATATAGCGTAATTCTATATTCCAAAAATAAATATTATCTTTAACCGCACATACATTTCTTTGGGCTAAGATAAAAAAAACTTTTTCAATGATGGCCCTCCATGGATTCGCCTATATACGCCGCGGCTAAAGTTGCAAAAATAAGAGCTTGAATACCACTTGTAAATAATCCAAGGAACATGACAGGTATAGGAACGACTGAAGGTACTAAAGAAACAAGAACAACAACTACTAATTCATCAGCTAAGATATTCCCGAAAAGTCGAAAACTAAGCGATAAAGGCTTTGTGAAATCTTCTAAGATATTGATGGGTAACAGGATTGGAGTTGGTTGAATATATTTCCCGAAATAACCCAATCCCTTTTTACTAAGACCCGCATAGAAATATGCTACTGACGTGAGTAAAGCCAAAGCAACAGTAGTATTTATATCATTCGTGGGTGCGGCTAACTCGCCATGAGGTAATTTTATTATTTTCCAGGGTAAAAGAGCTCCTGACCAATTCGAAACAAAAATAAATAGAAACATAGTTCCAATAAAAGGAACCCAAGGACCATACTCTTCTCCAATTTGGGTTTTACTCACATCTCGAATGAATTCAAGAACATATTCGAAGAAATTCTGACCCCCAGTCGGAATGGTTTGTGGGTTCCGAACAGCTATAGCGGCTGAACCTAATAAGATAGCAATTACAACCCAAGAAGTAATAAGGACTTGACCATGGACTTGGAAACCCCCTATTTGCCAATAGAAATGTTGACCTACTTCCACACCGGATATATCGTATAACCCTTTTAGTGTGTTGATGGAACAGGATAGAATATTCATATTGCCCTCTAAAAAAAAAACGGAAAATAAAATTATTTGGATTCAACCATCTTTTTGCCTACTTGAATCGGATATTTTGAATACAAACTAAGATTTTGAATACTAACTAATTACATAATATCCCCAGTCATTATCCCCAGTCATTTTGATTTTTGAAATTCAGAAATAGTAACCCATTTAAGAAATCTACGGGATTTCCGAAGTAA